CAGTACCTTGAGCTCGAGCAGTAAGGACAGAATTGACTCAACTTGTGGGGCCCGAAGATCTGCTTAAGATGTTCTAAATGATCATTTCTGTTCTTTGATTTGAGAAGTGATATCATCTAAGTATACAACAAAGCATTTTACCGGATTGCTAAAAGCAACATCCGGTTGCACCTACATTTATCAATCTGAAAGGCATTCTTTCTTTTTTAGTAAAAAAAGCAGTTTGATTATATCCATAACCAACCACCTGTGGATGTACTATGACTTTATTGTCACTCCAGATCCATCCGGTCGGGCGGGGTTCCTTTTGTTTGGGCACGAGTAGGACCTTCGAGCAGGACAGCCCTCATTAGTCAGCGCATCTCCGCGTTCTATCATTACATTCATATCATATGCTCCATCATCTACCAATTCAAACTCAATCCCACTCGACTAATACATCTCACTAAGACATAAATCGAGGCCAGCAGAGCGTGAAATAGGAATGGTTCCATTCCTTTCATTTTCTTTTCGTCTTTGGCATCTACCTTGACTGGAACGACACAGCAAATCCTTCGTTCGGGATTGCCCGCGATTCAAAAGAAGTTGCTGTACTCTTAGTTAGGGTGGTTGTGGGTAGTAGGCCACCTCCAACTAGCAACGGTGTCGTTTTACCTTACTCATAGGTTGGAACTGTGCTTTATCTCCCGCAAAAGCGAATAAATCGCCTCGAACTACGATCAGAGTCAGAACAGAAAGTGAGTTCCTATCTCTTCATTCCGAGAAGTGCAACTGATGTTCGCAGCGTAGCATGCGAATAATCGCAGACAAATATAAATAGACCGAAAGTCTAAGGATAACTAGCATTTAGATCCATTCCTTCCATGTTCGTCTTCAGAGGCCACGGCTATTGAAAGAAAAACCGTTGACTTTCCAAGCGAAGGCGGCTTAGTTGCTGTTGGTTGCGCCTACCTTTATGTACAAATAACGGGGGGGTGCGAGAATTTCTTTCTTAGACTTTATTAATGATTGATTCCTTACCCTCTATTCAATTCCACAAAAATTCTTGTTTTCAAGAGCGCCAGCCTTAGATAGTTCTTTTTTCGTCGGAGAATGAGATTGATTTTAACCCGCATGTTGAACTTCCTTTCCTTAGATGTCGATATCGATAGAAAGAAAGACGGAGCAGAGATGGGATTGCATGAACACTTCCTAGGCGAGGCACATGCTATTCATTAAGACGACACGAATAATGCTTTATCGGAGGGGGGAAGATGAAGAAGTTGTTCGAACGTATGATTCATAGATGGATACTATGGAGGATTTCGAATTGGTATGCTATCCCCTGCCTCGACATCCCATCAGGAAGTGACGAGAGCTCTTTTCTCATGGTGCTATTCACATTCATTCATCAGCCCGCCCCTTCAGTGGCTTTGACAGAATCACTTGAACAGAGCAGAGCTATACCAGTCAGTGATAGATAAAGGTTTTTCAAAACCGGCTGGGCTATCAATAAGCAGCATTCTTATCTTATCAAGCATCGGCCCCAACTTCTTATTTTATTGTCGTTTATAGCTGTGAATTAAACCCTTTCTCATAAAGACCACTTACTTGAAGGAAAGCCAGCTCCTGACTCTTTTATTTAACTTATGCTTTCCCGTAACCTGCTTACCCGGCTTCTATGTACATAGCCTTTCCTTTGAAGAAAACATCCGGTCTAAAAAGCTTCTTGTCACAAAAAAGCCTATTCCCTGCTCATTAATGACCACGCCTTCTGTTCAATGGCTTCCCTCTTGACTAAGTGGCTTCTATGCATAGCCTATCTGTTAAGGATCTCAAGAAATCCCCTCACTTTTTTAGACTCCTTATGTCTCATGCCAGAACAAGCCTATTCATTACCTGCGCCTTCAACCAACGGCTTTTACCCCTCGCCCCCCCTTTCGATTAGATTAGTAGGGGGCTTCTATGGCATGCATATCCAGATTTTAATGAAGCGGGTGGATCGACAAGATCAATGGCTACTGGACTATCGGGCTCTGCCTTCGCTGCTGGATTAACGCTAAGGGATGCTAGAACAGGCAAGGAATGCGGGTGGGAAGGTAAGGGAGTCCCTGACTTCTGGGGTTTATCCGTTCGCTGAGCTCCTTGCTACCCGAGAATGAAAGAAGAATGGAATGAGGGATCGCTACCACTCAATCTCTTTCTCCCTACCTCCGCTGCTTTACCTTGCTTCCCTTGCTGCCTGATAGAATGGTATTGGACTAGTAACTGACAGAAAGCATTCCATTCCCGTCTATCCCCGATCAAACCTCCCTCTCTGCTTGTGATGTCCCTTTTCGTTCGTTCTCTCCCCAACCTGCACTGCCTTTCTTTCGTTTGCTGCCTAACTGAGAAAGGAAAGAAACATCTCGCGGAAGAGCATACTCGATCGCTCCTCGCTCATCTCTTCCGGGTGGTGGGTGGGGTAGGTAAATTGTGTGATGGCCTTTGGCCCTCTGGCAACTTGTTTCATTTTTCCAAAGATTGAATTGTTACCGGCATACGCGTAGGAGCGAACAAGAAGAGTTGTCACAAGGAGTTCCTCTTTCAACACAAGAAGCTGTAAAGAGTAGTTAAGTTACTCCTCTTCGATTCACCGAGTCGGCAACGGGAGAATAGCTCTCACAAAGAGACTGAAAGGGGATAAGAGGACAAGTGGACTTGTAACGAAGAGTTCCTCAGTTGATACAAGAAAGAGTGCAGTCCAGCGCTTCGGCTTAGGGGTAAGAGCCCTCAAAGAAGCAGTCAACGGTAAGCAGCTCAGTCCACGGATCCGGTCTCGGCTAAGCGATTAACAGATTAGGGTTGGTTACCAGTCTTCGATTAACAAACTCGGGAAAGGGAAAGTGACACCATAGCCCTAACCTCTTGTTTAATAGCTTCTTTCAGTAGTGCTCAACACCAAGGGGCTGCTTTTCTGTCGCTTCTTTCAAAGTGCACTGAACTGGCAAAGAGAATGAATGTAGGCAGCGGGTGTACTCGAGCTCGGTAAGCCAAGAAAGAAGGTAGGTGGGCTAAGAGCATCAGGCTAGAGCGCGCTAAGCTAAGAGCATAAGTCTATGTAACGCTAGGAGCATCACTCTCTAGCTAGGAGCTTTCTTTCCTTCTTCCCTTTGTTTGCAGTTACGGTTTCAGTTCAGTCTACGGTCTCCCCACCGGCAGTCGGATATCAATAATCACTTACCCTGCGTTAGTAGAGTGAGGAGTGAACGGACTCAAATACAGTTGTCAGGAGGGGCTCCGGCTTATACATTAGGCATGAGAATCGCAATACGCAATATCAGCACAAAACAACTGCTCTATTGTTTTGGATCGATACTTCCCACCAAGAATCGTAGTTAGTAGTTCTTTCTTGGAACTCAAATGATCCTTTCATCAAGGTGCAGCTACTCGGTCGGGACCCGTACCAGCTTTCTTCCTCTTGACAACCCGAATCAGTAACCTACGAATTCATTAACCCCACCTATCGATGAAGAAATTGGATTGGAGAGGACCACCTGCTAGTAGCGGATCAGACAGATTGGTATGGAATGTCCGACTCCTGCCTAAGCTTTCCAATCCACCAATCCCATCTTTGAGGTAGGCCCTGGGATCACTGATGAGTCGAATGAGCCCCTCCTTTCCGGCCTATCCTTCATCTCCTGCGTCTCTATGAGGTCCCCTTCTGCCGACCTTTGGTGCTAGGATAGGGGTCCCTCTAGTGGAATCCAGAATCCATAGAAGACAGTCCCCATCAAAGTGGACTGACCTGACTCTTCCATCGATGATCTACTGCTCCCTCTGAGTTGCAGATGTCGTCTGAGCCGTGGACCCTAATGGCGTCGAACCCAATTTCTTTATTTCTAGCTGAGGAAAAAGTCAGAGCACCTTTGATCTTAGATAATAGCAACTACTCTCGGTTTGAGAGCTCTGTATATTGGCGAAACTATCAAATGGAGGAACTCGCAGCGACGGAACTGGCTGATTGGTCGGTCAGTCTTTTTTTCGCGAGGCATGATCTGAAAATTAAGCAGGCAAGCAAGAAAGCAAGGCAAGCGGATTCTCACTCCTTTCCTTCTGAGAGAGCATGAGGAGTCAAGGTTCAAAGAGGAGTTCCAGGTTTTCTTGACTTGAATCGAAAGCTACGTCAGAAGCAAGACTGATTTCCAATGAATCCAGAGCGATAGCGCAAGAGTGACTCAGCGACGCGAGCAGTCAAAACGCTTGGCCGTAGCTGAGCTCTCGTATCGAAGGAAAGAACAGTGTTGTGGAACCTTTTTTCTCCAGTCAAAAAGGCGATGGATTGTCTGACGCTTTATTTTCATCAGCTCTTCGCCCGCCTTATCGAGTCTTTAGTCTTTTGCCTCATTAAGCTCTTCGCGGTGCCTGTCAGTGATTGACCTTAGACCTCTTCTATCGGTCCTTGCCCTCAGCAGTAAGTAGGTGGGGCCAAAATCCCATCACCAGCACTTGAAAGTCGTATTGCCCGCTGTTTGGGGCCATCCCTCACCTCAGTAGATGGTGAAGACATCCAATCCTATCCCCTCTTTCTTCGAACTTATGCCGTCAATCCATCTTCATTCGATCTTGATGTTCCAATTCAATCGGAAAGGAAGGGCTCTGGACTCACCTATTTTTGAACATAGCCTTGTCGTCCAATTGATTCTCTCCTTTCTTTCGATTCTACATGTCCTGCTTCCGACTGCTAGTGTGACTATCCTGACTCTTGATCCGAGACCACCAATGGCCCATAGCTCTGACCACTGCCTTCCTTCCCTTTTCTGAAGCCTAAGATATCCTACCACTCACATGAACCACTTTCGGGTCGGAACAATAGGAAAAAGACTCACCGAGTCTAGGCACTTGAAAAGAGCACCGCTCACACACTGCGACTCACCGTTCTGTCGTCTCGATTCTCTATCCTTGCTTTCTCTCTCGATGAACCAGACGTCGTCCAATAAGACCAACAAAGCCTTTCTCAGGTCGGGGATCAATCAGTCTCAACCTAGAAAGAGTAGTCGTCGGTCATAGATAAAGCCAATCCAAATGGATCAATGGATAGGGGGAAGAACAACAAATGAAGACAGAAGGACCGGGCAGCCAGTTCAGGGAAGGAAGCCTAGCCCGTTCGAGCGAATTCGCCCTAGGGCATCATCATAGGTGGGAGGCTGGCTGGTTTTCAGTCTGGCTTTGCTGCTCCGTCTTCGATTCTATGTCTGATCCAATAGTGAGCTTTGCTCCCACTGATTCTCTAGGTCCTCCTTTACCGCTTGACCCTGTGAAGCTCGTTCGGTTGAATAAGGGACTGGTCTTGGTTCATAGGGAGTTTGCTCTCTCGTCTCTTTCCACTCTTTCTTCAGAGAATGGCTCTCTCAATCCCAATGGGATAGCGCGGACTCATCCTGCTTCTTTTTTTGATCTGATGAGGAGGAAGTGAAAACCAGAGACATAGTCTTTCCTCAACGAGTAGAACATTAAGATCGGCTTTCGTAGACCTCTTGAACGAAGGGGTCAATGAATGAAGAAGAAATGCCTTTCATCTCCAGAATTGGCAAAACCATTCCAAGCAGTTTGAGGCCCAGATGATCCTTTGATCGATCCTTCCTTCCGTCTCTTGGTCCAGTCCACCAAGGTCCTACTTCCCAGTTGACTTCCATGGGGCTATCATTTCCGAGACCCCCTACCACTGTCTGGCTCGCACTGGTCAACCCAAACCACTATCTATAGCGTCCCTATCCTTGGTTGGAAGGTTCGCGAAAGTGGGTTTGATCGCTCAGGTTCACAGCCTCTGACTGAGAACTCATAGCTAATCCATTGGCACTTTCGAGATCCAGATCAGGACCGCAGCTCCCCCTCGTAGGGCCTACCTACAATCTTTTTGTTGTGGTAAGATAGGCCATGAGCTGTAGGACTGCACTGAGATGCCAGATGAGAGATAGTGGAAAACTAGTGACTCTTTGGAGGCTAGCATGAACAGAGCCTTTGAGAAAGAGAGTCTTGCCCCCCCTTACGTAATAGGGCAGCGAGGAACATGCTAAGGAACCCGTCAGCTCTGTTGGTTCCCCCTCTTTGCAGGGTGATGACACCAGTAGCTGTGAAGCACAGATTACCATCTCTTCGAGCAGGGATATGGGGTGGGGCCCTTAGATCCAAGTCTAAAACAAGAAAAAGAGAAAGCAGGTTGAGGTGAGTATGGGAGGCAAGGCTGGATCTCATGAGTCAGTGACTCGCCGAGTTACCATGGTCCACCCGGGCCCCTCTGGGGTCATTAACCGAACCCCCACATCTTGCTTCTCTTCTCCAGGCCAATCTTTCTAAATACAAGCTGGCTGGATTTTTGCATTCATTCCTTTCATTCTATCCTTTCCCAACAACAACTCTGACTCTTATCCACTCCATATAATTATAGCAAATACTCCTTTGTGGAGTGGATGATGGATCGATCAAGCTTTCAAGCTCGCTACCCAGATAGCCCCTCCTTGTTTTCCTCCCTAAAAAAAAAACTATACTTTTCCACTTATCTATTCGTTCTTTGACGCTGTCCCGACTGATGAGCACCACTTAGGCAGGCCTGCATGAGACTCCGCTAGGATCTGCAGCGCTTCAGTAGGCCCTAGGCACTGATGTAAGGTTAAAGCTTTCACCCATGCTACGAGTCTGCGGTCAAGCGCAATCTGAGATCCCTCTTCGATAGACATGAACCAGGCGAGTCCGAATCCCTTTCTGTTTTGTCAGCTGATCCTACGAGCTTTCATAGAAAGCCTATATCTTATAGCGCGTACAAGGACAAGTGGTGGGCAATCTTTTCTTCGCTCTTTGACCTACCATAGATCCTTAGTGGTGGACCGATCGACCTCAAGCCCTATCGTCAAAGACAGACTCTTTTGGTGCAATGAGAGAGGTACTTTCAAAAAAGTCAGTGGTAGGTTGTTCTCCTCAAGCAGTAGGGCGACAATCCAATCCTGAGCTTCGTCAATAGGCGTCCAATCCTGGGAAAAAGGTAGGGTAGAATCGCCGAGTCGTCTAGCACCGTCCCCTGCCTCAACTCCACAATCACAATCATTTGTAAAAAAAGGTGGTTTGCTGCTGATCCTTTCCCCGGCATTGGAAAGACCTGACAAACAATCCTTAGATTGGGAAATGTGCCAGATGGAGGTTTTTCTGATTGTTGACGTACTGACTCATGATCCGCTTATTGAGATCTATGATCCTCCGTGGGGTAGGGGACTCTTCTTCCCCAGTAGTGAAGATCACAATTCTTCTTTCTCTCATACATATTCAAGTTCAAAGTATCGAATGCCTCTCGTGACATGAAGAGGAAGTCCCAAACTGGGATCAGAGCTTTTTTCGTCAAACAATCATGATTGGCAAGCCCCGAAGAGTCAAGGTCTCGAGTTAGGGGAGGTCAAACAAAAGAGTCGAAGATTGGTTCATCCAAAGGTTGAGGGTGGCCGGGAGAAGTCATTGGACAAGAATGGGGACCTCTCCCTCTAGCTTTCGCTTTGAGTCCTTTCCTTACGTCGAGAAAAGCAAAAGCTTCAGTCAGCCCCTTTCTTCCTATTCTATGGGAACTGACATTTGTTCGAAGAAAACCCTTTTGACACCTCTGCTTTCCGTCCATGGTTGGTCGATCTTCTTTCCCCCATCCATATGGATATGGAATAGAACGAGCTCGCTTCATGATTTCGTGACATACCAAGTAAGGGATTGTTAGAAGAAAGCTCCTATAGTGGACAGCTATAGCCTACTAGGTTGGGTGCTTGTTTAAGGCCATAAAGTGCTCGCTTGAGGCGGCAAACATACTCAGGATGATCAGTGCTGACAAAGCCTGGAGGTTGCTCCATGAAAACTGTCTCCTTAAGATAACCATGGAGAAAAGCATTTTTGACATCCAGCTGTCTTACAGACCACTTGTTCATAACAGCCAACGCAAGAACAAGGCGAATAGTAGTAGGCTTAATAACCGGACTAAAGGTTTCATCGAAATCAATACCAACCAGTTTGTTGTAGCCTTTTGCAACTAGTCTTGCCTTAAACCGTTCAACCGACCCATCTGCCTTTAGCTTGGTTTTGAACACCCACTTCGAACCAACAACATTCATCTCTGGTTTCTAGGAACAAGATCCCATGTGTCATTATGATGAAGTGCACTAAGTTCTTCTTTCATGGCCGCATACCAATGAGGACTATTTAAAGCAGAACCAACTGAACGTTTCCCAAGAGCTAGTGCTCTGATACCATGAAAGAGTTGGAAATACTTTAAGCAGATTGGGTGATGGATGTGTATTTCAATGTGAGAGATCATCTGTTTAAATAGAATAAAAGAAGGCCCCTTGGGCGTTACACATGGAGTAATTACATGAGAGTGAAATCTGTAATCGTAATCAAAGTAATTATTAGCTCCTATCTTTCTAGAGACATATGGAAAATGGCCCCATCCTTGAGTCTGTTTTCCTTTAATGGATCTGGTGGGGGGAGTAGGAAAGGAAGGATTCGATCCAGCCCAGAGTCAGGGAGGGAAAACCAATCTCAGAAGGGAAATCCGGATGAAAGGGCAAATTCCTTTGATTCTTGGTTAGCTGACTAAGGGCGGATGGGGATACTGATGCTGAGGCCGAGGAGATGAAGGTGACTTGGTCGGTTCGCTACTCTCTTTTCAGCCATTCTTGTATGCGTGTAGCCTAAGCCTACCTTTCGATTGGACTTGCTCCAGATCTTTTGACACCCGCCCATCTTCCTTCCCATTCTGGTAGGTTGGTACACTGGTGGATTGACGTATTGTAAGTAGTCCCCCTTCATGTTAAGTGCAGTTCGTCGTGGTCGCCGAACAAAGGCCTTTTCCTTACTTGCACGCGATCTTATCTGGAGCCTTTTAGTAGTATTGGATCCTTTTATGCAATTATGAAGTTCTGTTAGGTTCTTATCTTGTCTTCTATTCAACTTGGATCTAATTTCATTTCAAACTACAGTACTAAAACTTTAGGAAGCTCACTTCTACCTTTTCTTTTCTTGTTTGTTCGGGGAGAAATAGAAACTGTAAATGTAAATGTATAGAAGACTCTCGATGGATTGGTTGTAATGTTAACGAGGTTGTATATAATCCAATGTTCAGTGAGATGACTTTCCTACTGACTGAATCGCTTGAATTAGTTGAAGGAAAGGAGGCTTCTGGCTCGTCTGGTCTCACTGGAGAGGAGAGTTTTGACTGCGAGGGAGGCAGGGGCGCGTCTGGTGGTATCGTATATAAGATCACGGCTGCATTTAGGAGTGATCTTTCCCTCGTCTCTCCCTTTTCGGGGAATGGCTGCAATCACAAGCAAGTGATTGAATGAGTGGGGGGCCCCGAAAGCACATGCAGGATAAGCAGGTGTTTCAGGAGACGGTCTAAAAATGGGTCCGGTCCAGAAAGAGAACTCTCAACAAAACTAAGCTGGAACTAATCAAGATCAATAGGAAGAGGAGTTAGCTAGGAATCTATTGACTAAGTTCATGCCACGACGATCCATATGGAAGGGAAGTTTTGTTGATGCATTCCTGTTGAGAATGAAGAAGAAGAGAGATCTTCTTTTGAGCAGGAAAATTTGGTCACGTAGATCTTCTATTTCGCCGGAATTCGTTGATTGCTCCGTACTCATTTACAATGGAAAAACTCCTGTTCGTTGTAAGATCACTGAAGGAAAGGTTGGTCATAAATTTGGAGAGTTTGCTTCTACACGGAGACGAAGACCTTCGAGAACAAATAAAGGAAAGGGAAGAAAGGGGAAAAGGTAAAGTCTAAGCGCATATGGCACGAAAAGGAAATCCGATTTCGGTAAGACTTGATCTGAATCGTAGTTCAGATCCAAGTCGGTTCAGTGAGGGGAGAGCACTTAGACAATTCACTTTGAGTACAGGGAAGTCTGCTGGTAGGAATTCCTCAGGGCGTATTACTGTTTTTCACCGAGGGGGTGGATCGAAGCGATTGAAGCGAAGAATTGACCTGAAACGAAGCACTTCGTCTATGGGGAGAAAAAGATGTTTTCAATTTGTTTCAATTGAAAAACAAATTGTAGCGATTTATGCAGCTGTCAAGGGATTCTGGGGGCGAATGCCACGTTTCCTAAAGACTTTGCTCCTTTATTTGCTTTTTTGTTTTATCAATTCGGTTCTCTTCTCCTGCTTGGGCATCCAAATGCCATTTCCTTCCATTTTCATCCACTGTCTCTGTGAGGGTTCGGACAATGAAGATTCCAGTGGGGATGGGCTTGCCCAACAACTCTCACAGGTCGAACATGCGCCCCATACTCTTCGAGAGAGAGTAAAGAGAGAGCTACGTGTTCTCTTTAATATCGGCTATGAGAGGGAACGAAAGGAGTCCAAAATTGCCGAAATTATCGAGACTCTAGCTATCGATACTTCCTCGGAGGCCTTTTTGGAATTCTTCTTAAAAAGAATAAATGAACTCCAGGCGGAACACTTCAACGGGGGTCAGCATAAAAGGTTCGCCTTTTCGACTAAAGCACAAAAAGAAAGACTTTATTCAGCGCTTTGGGAGTTTAGTGGGAGGGGTGGTAACAACGATGAGTAAATTTTATAGTAGGCTTGCGTTCATCCTCCAAACCAACTAAACTGGGGAGGCGGAAATGAAATTGTAGGGTGGGGGAAGGGGGAAGCTCCAGGAAGGCTTCGCTCGCTCGCTCAATTCGCTCTAACGCTCGTTTACGAGTGGAGTGAAACAGCCCTTATTGAAGTAGGGCGAGGCCTTACTACACGAGCTCGTAAGTCAAGCACGGAACGAGCCTTGTCTACGAAGCTTCGCTTCCTCGTCTTGCTTGCTTCTGGCGAAGCTTAACGCACTATAACATAGGCATTATGGTATGGTAGGAAGGCCGACCACTACATAGGAGCGATAGCGAAGCCAAGCCGTATAAAGGCGAGCAGCCCTTATAGCAATAGCAAACGGCCTACTTATAGCCTTTATTTTTTCCCTTTCTTCGGGGACTTCAACGGGCCTTACTCCCTAAAGAGAGTGAAGTGACCTGTAAGCGAGTGAAGGAGCTGGTCATCATGGAATATAGTATATGTAGGTGCAGGTTTTCCTAGAGCGAACCTCCATGTGTGTTATACGTTATGATCCGACATTAAGAATGATTTACTTAATCCTGGTTTCGATACGCCAATAGGGTTAGAGTAGCAAACAGGAAATCTCAATTCCAATTCCAAGAAAGCTGTTGGGAAAAAAATAAAGTATTTTTGAATTGGAATGTGCATGCCGATCTGTCATGTCGTTAACTGACCGATTTGTTATATTAAACATATATAAATCGACAGTGGAAAAGGCACTGGTTGTGCGGGATCATTATGACTGGAGGAAGCCCATTCGACAACCATAATAGGCGCACGCACCGGATCACGCACGCTAAGAACACAGCGGATTAGAGGGTCCGATTCCTCCGTCGCAGCAAATTTCAGTGAAGACCCTTTCTGTTGATTATTAAGCCGTTGAAAAAGCGGTCGATCCAGAAGTGTCTCTAGCAGTTGCATTTTCACCAGGGGCATACATAGGCGGAGGAATTCAACGGTTGATTCAGTAGTTTCCGCCATACCTTCCATTACCAATGCGCCGCCATACCCTTCTTTGGTCCAGCAGTGGTGGATCGATCTTCCATTGCAGTGGATTAATTAGCCCAGCAGACTATAGCTTCGACATTCACATAGCCCACTCATTGGACCTCTATCTGGCGAACACTCGGGACATGGTAGGGAGTGGATTGGAACACTTGGTCGGGGCAAGGTAATGGCACTGATGGATTAAGTCATATTACTTCCTAGCCTACTTAGCCTAGCTATCCATCGTTGGGAACATGGCAACTCGTATCATCTTTTTCTCATACTAGCTATGTGGAACTAATGGTCCACACTTTTTTGTCTATTTACTCGCCTAAAAATCTTTGCCACTACACAACTACGCAATGGCTGCTTCCAACTAGCTGACACTCTCGCTTTCCAGGACAGATGCATCTAGAACCAATCTCGCGTACAGTCCATCTGGGGCTACCTTACTTAAGTAGTTTCCGCTTGCCATTCGGTTCTTAGGCCAGGCCACGTAGGCACTACCTCCCTTGGAAAAGAAGATCCTTCAACCTTCCCCACTGCCATTGCTTCTGATTAAGCCGATTCTTCGGCATAAAAAAACTTAGGATTTGGGATTGAAAAACCTTCCCCCGGATCAAGTAAATAGGCTTGCCCGACCTTGTTCTTCGTTATCACTCCCCCCTAATAGGGCAAAAAGGGCTCCCTACCCCGAAATCGAATTAAGAATTCCTTTGCTTGGAACATTTGCATGGCAAATAATATGAATCATTCCAATGTGCTTCTCTTCTAGCTCCAGCATACCTTTCATCTGTGAAATTGGTTCTATCTTTTGCCTATACTTCCTTGGAGTTGGCAAATAAACACCGTAGAGCCGAGAGTGCTCCAAGATTGAAGTTTGAGTTTGCACAAGGCAACCCTAAGGAGGTTTGATTCTATGGTATAAGTGAGTGTTGAAGTCCTTCAAATTGGCTGGGCGTTCCGTACCGAACTAAGATAGTCGAAGTTTTTTCCTTCTCATACACATCTTCGATGCATCGTCTGATTTCAAGTCAGCAGCATTAGAGCATTTGGGCGTTCAAAGACACGTTTGGACTTCGTTAGAAGCGAACTTAGCCGAGTGGCAGGAAAGGTTGAACAAGACTGTGCGTTCCGGACCTGATTGAGAAAGAGCGTTAATAGTTGTGTGTGTCGTACGGGGAATCGAGTTCGCACTCCCATGTTGCCCTTAAAAAGGGGCTTGACTTTCAGTAACTTCTTTCACTCGTTCTGTCATCTCATTTCAGCTTTCAACCGCATTTCCACCACGATTTTTATCCAAACGAGAAGCTTTGGCTAGCCGTTCACTCACCCTCGATGGTCTGCCATTTAGTTCGTTCGTTGTAGCAGAGCGAATAAGGTGTCATTTTCAGTCGAAATTCCTTGTATGAAAATGGCATTGATGAGTTGGAGTAAATGCTAATAACATAACATAATGGTCTCTGATGCCGTTATTGGCCACCCCGTGGTTTGGCTGCCAAAAGGACCACGTGGGTTGGGTGAAGGCACAGTTCTATGTTCTGAATTTCCAACTGGAGATTCTGGAATGGTTCTTTATAGTCTTTTTCTTATCTTCCTATCAACACACACCAAGATAGGTTTTGGTACGAAGTACCGGAGTGTGAGATCAGCTTACATTAGTCTTTCTTTCAGCGAAGTAGAAAACGACCCCTTTCGAATTGATTTTCCATTGAGTTATCAGTCTGGTCTTGTTCCGCTCGTATGCCTTTCTTTTGTGCTGCTGGCGGCGCGGGTCGTTTGGCGGGCCGAGGGATTGGGTCTTTTAGGGGTTTTGTAAGGTCGTCAACTTGTACAGAACCGACGGGGAACTACCAAGCCAAATAGGGTTAGGCGCGAAACAGTCAGCACGGCAGTATTAAGAAAAACACAGTACCGGGGAGGACCCCGAACCACCTACCACTAGAATTTGTTAAGCGTGCGTGCCCCACACCCGAAAGTCACTCACTCCCAGAGGGATTGCCAACAAGGATTAGTGTCTCCATTAACTACGACATTCCTTTTTGAAACGAAAGAAAAGCTTTTCACCTTCTCCTTTCCCATCGCTTGAAGTTGGAGTCCTAAAGTAATCCATTGCTAATCCATTTTCCCATACATCCATTGGGAGGGCCCAACCATCTAATTGAGTTCCATCCAGTCATACCGTAATGGTATCCCATTAATCAATATGTTGTCTCACCTTTCTAACCTAAGGTTTATAAGGGACAACAGGTGGCTAAGGGGACTAAGACTAGAAGTTCTGCCCTTTCCTATCTCCCAAAATAGGATTACCTGGAATGCCGAGCTATCAAACTAAGAAGCCAACGAAGGAAGAAGCTAAGGGTCCTATTCCTATCATTCCTCCCCGTCCATATGCTCTCCAGGGCGGCTATTCTTACCTGTTCTGTTGTCTTCGATGCATTGAAAGTTGGACTTTCTTTACTTTCAACTGTCCTTAGGCAATACATCATCAGGCAAGTTGAAAAGCTTTGGATAGCTGGTTCTAATTCAAAAGAAAATGGGTTCTAGGGTTGGGCTTTTCTAGATAGAGCGTGAATAAGGCAGAATACGTCTGTTATTTTAGGCATATATAGCTTGGAGTGAAAGCAGTACTACCATAGGGCCTATCCCTATGAAAGGGATATATTGATTTCTTCCCCTTTCCCTATGTAATATGACCCCACCCAATCTATTAGCAGCATATTGATTATTCTTATTCGATGGCGGGCCAGTTGCTCCTATTGCTAAGCCCTTCGCCTTTTCCAATTTCCTTTTGATAGCGTGTTAAGCCATTTTTGAAGGAGTTTCAAGTAATCCAGTTGGCGCGAAAGTTGCAGTTGTTGTCTTGGATAGCCAGTTCTAGGACAAGCCAATAAGCTCTTAAGCTCTACGAGTTTTCAAGTGATTTTCTCTCCTGCCAGCCCTAATAGAAATAGAATGCCTCTCTCGCCTATTGATTAGAGTCAAGTCTCGTTCTTTCATCCCTCTCTTCTCAAGCTTCAAATCCTGTTAGATGAGTTAAGAAAGCCAGTCCTAAAGGGAAGAACCTAGCGGACATAGAAGGAAAAGCTATCCCACCACATTGATTTTGACACCCGTACTTGATTTTCCCGGAAAGGTTAGTACCCGTTGTTAGTCTTCAAAAGTAAATAACCTATTAGATCCAGTTTTGCCCTAGCTAGTCTTCGAGAAAAGCAGCTAGCAAGCAGGAATCGACATCACCAATGAACGTCCAGTTGTCTGGTTTTGAAAGGCTATGGTTTGTAAGTAAGATAGTCCCAGAGGGTTAGGTTTCGACGTAAGCATGTAAGGGGTTCAGCCCTTCTTTACGTTTACGTGCCTATATAACGAGTTTACAGCTCTTATAGGCTTTCTAGCGCTGCTTTCAAATGCAATGATTGGGCCCCCTAGACCTGAGGTCTTCACTTCAATTGCGAAGTCAAAGTCTGCTGCAATTGGCAATTTCATTGGATAAGTATTGGTTGTCGTAGACTCCCCCCGCTCACGCTAGCTAGTCTTTTTTCATTGATCTTCTGCCCGTCTATCTCTTTCCGGTAAAATGTGCCTATCCAGGGACGTGTAAAGCAGCGGTAGATCAACATAGGTGTGAACAAAGCACCATTCCGTCAATTCGTAAATCTACAATAGCTATAAGAGTCTTTTGACAGAACCATCTCTTTAGTCGACAATGCCCTTCCTGAACATCCGGATTGGGATGAATCATTTACTCCTATGGATGTTAATGGTAAGAATGCTATTTTTTTTTTCCATTTTGACGAGTATTACTAATGGACAATAGACGAAATCCCTTCTTTCGTACTACTTGACCGACTCCTCCTCAGTCTGACTGCCATCTTACATCGGTCTTTCCTTGTCTGCCGGTCCACGAGAAGAAGCGTGATCTCGATTGGCTTGAAGCTGACTTGAAGAAGGGGAATTTCGCCTCACTACTAATATTTCCAAGGAAGACTATATATAGCCCTTGTTGGGAGAATCCGAAGAAGAAGAATCGGACTACAAAGATCATGAAAGAGACCAACATACTAAACAAGGTTTCTTTTCGAAGGGCATGATTTGCCCCTTGTGCTAAGGGTTGTGCCCCTTCTCATTCATAGTAGTCAAGTGCCGATCAAAAATGAAGTGGGAATTTATTCGACCTACCTTTCTTGCTTTCGAGTCAGTGAACTTGAGGAGCCAGTGAGCTTTCAATGATCCCCATTAGCTTGTAGAAGAGCCTCCGCTTTTTGATTCCTGTCCTTTTTCTTTTACAAGTTCTCTATCACTTATTTTTTGTCGACTTAGTAGCGAACCTTCCTTTGTTTTCCGTGGAACGAGGCCCTCTGTCCCTGCATCTGTATTTGCTCTTGATGTTGAACCTGGCTCTGTCGGTCTCACTGGCCTATGAAAGCCTTTCCTTTCGTCTTAACTTGACTGATCGATTGAGCTTGCCCGAAAGCACTTCACCGGTCTGCTCTAACTAACAGGCTCAACCGACCCTCTTTTCTTACTCTGGTCAACGAAAACCGTCTTTTTCGCGCCTTTCTGGTTAAGTAAAAAAATGGACGGATACTGAGATTCGATTCCCTTGAAAGGTCCTTTTTTAGTGGATGCCTGGGATTGAAGGCTCAAAGGAGAGGAAAACCAAAGAGGATAGGCGGCTTAAGTCTACATCCTGAAGGTCAAGAAAGGCGTGAGCCTCTAAAACCTTATTATTTATATATTATTTAATTTATTTTTATTATATTATTTAATATATATTATTATTTATTTATTATTATTTAATATATATTATTATTATTGTGACCTATTTTAAAGATTCCTTTCTTACTTGACTGATCACTCTCTCAAACTCCGCTGTGAATGCGATATCAGTAGCAAGTTGGCTTCCACCCCGGTGACCGGCCTAAGAATAGGCACCTTTGGGCGAGATCTACTTTGTTATCTTGGCTACCTTATTCGCATTAGAAGCAATGGGTTATCCGAGAGAGTGAATCAGCTATGTTCTATATACGCAATTATGAAAGAAAAGAGAACGATTGGTCAACTAATTCCTGCTGTCTCTGGGACCAGTAGCTTCAGTCGAATATCCATTTCAAATTAAAAGTATGCGGAGCGGTAGGGGCATCATCCCCGGGACGGGCCACCCACAATTCCAGCTTCTCCTTCCAATTCCGCTCGCCCCGGTCCTTGATCGAAGGTCTGGTATCCGCACCGACGCGACTACTAATTCAAAGGCATGCTCATCAAAGAACCTGACCAGCAAAATGACGTATAGTATAGTCATAGCAGTGACCCGAACCGCAGCTCTCAAAGAAGCCTTGTACATAGTGTACATAGTAGGGGTGTCTCACTGTCAAGTTTTCGATTTCGGGCCAAAGACGAAAGAAATCAACGAGAAGAGTCTGCCTCTCAGTCTGTCTAAAATTCCTACGTGGATAGTAGGAAGAGAGGAATAAGATTCCAATTTCTCACTTCACTGCGATTCAGTGCTTTCAGAGTAAGCTTTGCCCACAGAAAGGCGTCATATTAGTTTCGCTATCTGTCTAAAGCATGTCTGAAAAGCCTATCCTTTTCCCTTCCTTTGCGCCTGCTTATTCCTATTTCCCATTCATTCCTGATTGGTAGAAGTCTTAGACCTCGCAGCACCGGCCTTATTTATCATCCATTTAGTCTACTTCATCAAGATTGCTATGTTATGCTTTCCATGGTAGTCAGAAGCTGGTCAAGTCGACCAGTGGAGAACTCAAAGCCATTTCACACTTGAAGAGCGAAGTTAGATGGAGAGATCGAATGCGATGCAAGAGCTGCTTAAGCGACTAAGTGCTATCGGAATAAGATTAATGAAAAGGATGCATCGAGGTTCGAAGGAGTTGTCCTCCTGTATGCATAACAAGATCTCTCTTACCATGTCTCATCCATACGTGGTTTAAGTTGTTAACTCTATAGAAATAAAATAAGCTATAGAGCCAAAACATTTGCCTTCATTGCTTCGGTGTACGGTTGACATCGATAAGGGAATGCGTCCTTGGCTTGTACTTTTTAGTTGGGCCCAATGGTCTAACTTATGGTTGCCATGACCTTGATCCGAATAGGGGTCGAAATCCATAGTTGCACCAAGAACCGTAGCACCAATCCTACAATATGGTTGCAGCCAGAGGATGGGCCGAAGCACCAAGTAGGAGAGGTCAGAGTAGTGGTCGCCGACTGAAAGAGATTCGAGGTTGGGGCAGGATAGTCTACGTGACGAAGAAGTGAGGAAGAAAGAATCAAGAGAAAAGGGTTTAGCACGGACTTATTAGGCCAAATATAGATGTTGAAGAAGATTAAGACGCAAAGCACAGGCAATGGGCCCGCACCAGAGAAGAAGAAAATGAAATGTCTAGAATCACCAATTCTGTATCCGAAATAGACGACTAAAGGGGCCCAGTACGCAGGGTCGAGATAAAAAGAACCTTCGACATCGGGCTGGCTCTTTGATCCTCGACAGACCAAAGCGAATAGACCATCCTCCTCCCTTGGTACAGCTATAGCTGCCCTAACCCTTAGCCCTTTGCCTTGGCTGTTCGAAAGCCACACTAACAAGTGGAGGAGGGGGTTCAAAAGCAACTGTGACTCATGCAGTAGACAAAGTAATTTCGACTCAAAGATAAAGGAAATCCCATTGAGTAGTTCCATATTTGGGATATCAGAAAAATTAAAGAAAAAGGGCTTCTTTGAGCAGTTAGGTTAGGTGCGAAAGCCCAGTATGGGGGTTGTGTACAGTGGATGTTGGGGGGGTACCATCTCGGTTCAAGTGAATGCATCTGAGTTAGCAAGCAGGTCGGGTACAAGAGAAAAAGAATGTGATCTTCAGGTTCTGAGTGAGCTGGGCAGTCATTCTCCTACTCCTTTCTATGTCTCCTCCTCTTATGGAAAATGGGAAGTCGGACTTAGAATCTGCTTATTCAATCTCTTGTCCAGATTAATCTCTCACTCCACCAGGGCAGTTGGCTTTCGCGAAGCAAGAAGGAGTCAGTTCATCAATGCGCTACGCTAGTCATCACCATTGAGTGCTGGAGCAAGAATTCTATGAAAAGGGGAGTCAGAGTTTAAAAAAAGCCACTGAAATCGAGTACATTGAGAGATCTTCGGATTTTCGGTCTACAGGTCGCGCATCAGTCCCATATGTTCCCATCGATACAAGATTCGGAAATGATTTGTTGCAATCTTTGACTGTGGAAGGAGATCTGCACTAGGCTGAGATTGGTCCTCTGTTTTCAGCATCAAGGGATAAGAGAGCACCTGTTGGATATGCAAACAAGAGAATGGGCCATACGGGTGCTTTAGATTACCATAACGAAGATCTCAACTATGCCATCGAAAGAGAGCTTTCGTAGGTTACGTCATTCTAAAAATCAAGCGGGAATGTAGACTAAGTGATCCGTAGTTCCATAACCACATAGTGGAAAGAAGGTTCTTAGTGCTTTCCTTCGGTACGCAAAACCGGACCTTCGTCCAACAGTTAGTTCTAGCTATGGGGAATTTGAATGAAAAGTGGTGCACCCGGCCTTGAGCACTCCCGTTCGAAGCCAACAGGAGCTGAAAGATTTCATTGACAGTGTAGTGGTGATAGTCTCACCTTGGGCTATGCTTTCAACTGAACCAAAATAGGCATATCTGCGCTAAAAGTCCGTCAAGAAAACGAACTTGATTGAGCTATGTCAGCAGGGGATTGCTCTGATTCACTTTCTCTTACTCGTTCTATGGAAAGGGAATCCGGGTAGTCGTTTTCAAGCGTGACCATCAATCGGGTTAGAAAAGAAAAAGGTATTTCTTAAACTGGAAATGTGCTCTATGCTTCAACCACCATATTCTCCCTTTGTTATTTTAGTCAGCCTCTTACCCATTCCTTTGAGGTTGGTGGAAAGTGTGAGATCCGAATCACTTTCTTAGTCTGCTTATATTCTTCTTGTTCGGATGTGTCACCTACTTTACTTCATTGGGAGAGTTCTATCCCTCAACGGCGGCAAGCAAGGTCGGTTGATTGAATGATTCGAAAAATGAAAAGCAGTAGTACTTCACCTAGAGAGAGAAAGCCAATAAGACCGTGCTAAGTAAGAGACGGAAAGCACTCACTGTGATGAATAGTTACGTACAGACTACACAGAGGCAACTAATGGTCGTGTACCCAAGGTAAGATGATGACATCAGTGCTTCCAAGCATAGGTCAGAGAAGGAGATCAAATCAACACTGAGATGGCCTCCTCCTCGGTCCGCTTCTGAGGATCTCTAGTTGGCGGGGGCAGCTAACAAGGCCTACTTCTCAACCGGTTCACCAGAAGGGCTGCTTATGGGAGCAAGGTCACTAAGGTGACTAATCCATCATAAATAAAAGTAAAAGGCAGGAAAAGACTACAATGCCACAAGCCATGTACAACAGAGAAAAGAAAGTGCATCTCACTACCAGTGCCGTCAAGATGGGGTACAAGCACCTCTGGAACAGCAAGTTCAACTTCTGGATGCTTAAACAACCACACCCTTTCCTGCGCCTCGCCTTCGTGGTAGGCCGTTCTCGGCTAATGCCATTTCGAGGGCTAAACGAGACGAGCCCCAGACGAGAATCGCAGCTAATCCTTAATGCTCATCAGAGCAGGGATCTTCTTCATGTGAGCGACAATACCGTACACCATCATATCCCTCCTAGAACGAGGAGGAGGAGGAGCATCTTTCTTCGGTTTAACAGACTTGGGGGAAAGTTCTTCGGCAGGCTCGGCGTGATCACGACTGGCTGACTTACCGAACGGACTACATACACCGACTAGCCACTGAACGGACGGACACTTTGATCTTGATCGTGCAATCTAAGTCGCAATGAAGGACTATCGTCAATGCGGCTGGAGCCGCTAAATCCCACAGCAAGTATTCTCAGTCGGCGAAGGCTAGATCCCATGGTTGGAGTTTTACCTCTTTGAAGAAAGAGCGGACGTCACTCGTCTGTATCACATCGAGAAACATCCTATATAAGTAAGAAAATATAAATAGAAATAAAAGTGTTGTTTTAAAGTCAAAGACTATCTATTCGTTTTCAGGCGGGACCCTGCTCGCCTTAACGAAGTGCCTTTCTTTCACTTCGAAAATTAGGGCCGGAAAAAGACTCGTTCTTGAAAAAGAGAGAGAACTCAAAAACCCCCGAGTCCAAGCCCGGAGTAGGGGATGTCCACCCTGCTGCCCCCCAAGAAAGTGGCCTTGCCCTTGGCGAACTGGCAAGGGGTGCACCAAATCGCACAACCGAGACTCAAATATTAGGAAAAAACATATGCTTAACACATGCGTCAAGAACTCCGTTTTCGGGGTAGCAGCTCCACCTCTTGGCGCTAAGCATAGAGTTCGCCGGCCGTACTACGAGTTACACATTAGTGCAAAGGGTATGGTCGGGAATAGCACACTCCCCGGCTACTGTTTCCCCCTAAACGGTTGTTCCTTTTCCGAACCGAAAGACTAAGAAGATCGAGATTTCTCACTATTAGCAGACCATGCGCTTAAATTAAATAAGACTGCTTTATCAGAGCAGAGAAGCTTAAGCAACAAGGATCTAATAAAGCAGGGAGAACTAAGCTAAGAAATAAAGCATTGAAAGACGTTCACCGAGTCCTTCTATCAAGGGAAGAACTCGGCTTACTTACCAGGAATGCACCCTAAGGGAAAGTTCCTGAGTTAGTAAAAAAAAATCAATGAAAGTACAATCAAATAAAACAAGAGCACTACACGCTCCCTACGCGCTCCCATACAGCGAAAAGAAAGCGCATTCCACACAACTTCCGAAAACTATGTGTTCAGTGCGCCACACATACGCGATGAATCATTTGTGATTTATTGCTTTAGTAATCACTATTCGTTCGTTTCGAATGGACTCATTGCAGTAAATTCTGAGGATCGTATCTGCATCTTACACCACTTCCACTTCTGTTTTCCTTCCTAAATTAAATGAGAGGAGGCTTGCTTCTGGCTTTAGAATAACACCTTTCAAACCGAATGAATGAACCAGCGAAGAGTTAGGATCGACGGGCTGGTCGAGCTAGCTCTAATCGAACTGTGACATCACGTAAAGTAAGTGTCACGCGAATATAGAGAAAAAGATTCAAAAAGAGCGCCGTGCTAGAGTGCAGGCGCTTCAGCAACGGGAAAGACGTAGCTTTTGAATCAACGAAGCACTCTGTCGGAGGAGAAGTTTCATTTCATATTTCATAAGAGAAGCAAGGTCCACAGAAGGTTAGGAAGGAGTATGCCCGGTTCACCAGGTTCTACCACTGCAGGGCCCAATCATAGTCCAAATCTGAGTTTGATCCTGGCTCAGAAGGAACGCTAGCTATATGCTTAACACATGCAAGTCGGACGGGAAGTGGTGTTTCCAGTGGCGGACGGGTGAGTAACGCGTAAGAACCTGCCCTTGGGAGGGGAACAACAACTGGAAACGGTTGCTAATAAAAAATTGGATATACTCGCTACTCCTACTCCTCTCGTACTAGCTTCCGTCTCCTTATCTCTACTTCTGTCTCTTACCCATTCCCCTTACCTTCTCTTACTCTTCTTCTGGCTTATTAACTCGTCTTTCCGCTTTGTCACTCTCGTATTCTGAATAGGAATCGGCAAGCAGGTACAAGCACCCTCGAAAAATCAAACTTCCCTCCTTACCTTATGAAGCCTTACTGTCCTTTACCTAACCTACTCGCTCGCCGAGCTTCTTTTATCTTGGTTATTGGCTTTTTGACTCAAGTTAGAGCTTTTCTTTCCTGGCTTTTTCACTCGAGTTGTTTAATTGACATTACCTTGTTCGCTTGGCTTTAGCTCATTTTTTTTTTGCCATTTCTTCTCTTTACAGATCCCCTCGAAGTAGGAATCAGAATGGCAATGAAAAATAATCGCAATAGTCGTATCGTAGGTGCAGGTGCTGGTGAAAGAATAGCTTCTGGGGCTGGAGTCAAAGGAGCTTGAATAGACATCGAAATCATAATAGAAACCAGGCCTGCGAGCAGCGAGTGCCCTTTGTAAGTTGCGAGCCTGTCAAACCATAGGCGCCTTACCGCCCCCCTTTCTTTTTTTAATTAGAAAGAACGGGACGGGGGGATGAAAGACAAAGAAAGGGATCAGGGGGCTTTATGATCGGAGAAAAGGAAGGGGCGTGGTTGATGTGTCACTGGGTCGGTGGGGAACCCGTAGGAAGGGGGGACGACCCGCCGAATTCACATCAGAAATCGCCAACATGAACACAAACGAAATCGTCGAATTTCGTATAGAAACAAAACGAACCACTTCTATTCTCGGAGCTGAGGTATATGAAGAATTGCTTTTTGGTCCCTTTCGTCCAGTGGTTAGGACATCGTCTTTTCATGTCGAAGACACGGGTTCGATTCCCGTAAGGGATAGGTACTTATTCCCGGCCGGCGGTATCATTGCTGAGTGATCGCTCGCTATCTGGCTTGAAAAGGTGGTCCGGAAGCTTCCTCTCTCCCAGCAAGCAAGACGAGATGAGATCACCACTTCTAAGTAATGGACTTCCTTGAATTCTTCCTTAGCCTTAGATGTCCTTCCTATCATAGATTCTCGAACCTCCGACAGAAAGAATTTCAATGCATGCGTTCTTTCTCTCCTCCCCTCAGCCACACATCTCTTTCGTTCGCCCCCCATTTTTTTTTCTCTATGTCACCGTCTCCTCAATGAGCGTAGATTGATGGAGATGGCTTTTGTACCGGTCAATCTTTATATCCTATTCTTCTGGCATAGTTTTGTTGGATCAAAGATCGGCAGGTGATCCGTCCTTTCTCCTCTGCCGTGGTTCATGCATTCTTCCTTCCACTTACGTCGAATCGACGTTCCAAGGCCGCCAAGAGCGGAAGGTTCCTCAGTGCTTTTTCATTTCTAAATGAATTTTAATTTAGTTATTCATAATTTATATTTATGTGGTCGAAGCACCACTACACCAGGTGGTAATAAATTTGTTGTATCGTTCGCAGCCTTCATTCCTGCCTGCTCGCTTCCACACACGCCTTGCATTCTGCACGGTTGCCTTTCCATCTCCCCTTCTTTAATGGCGGAGGGCGAACCCTGCTCCCGCTTAGATAGAACAGGAGCCCTGCCAGAACTAGAAAAGGCCTTTAAGATATAGGGGGGCGCCAATTTGCTCGCTTATACAAGACAGACCTTGACTGCCGCAAATCAAGTCTTATACGCCCTGCCCTATAGATTAGTAATAGGGAGCACCCTGCTTTTGGTCGTCCATAGGAAGGAAGAGAGGGGTCAGCGAGCAGGTGTTCCCCATCTTTACCAAAGGCAAACAGCCCCCATGTTATTCAGCGTGGGGAGCCTGCATGACAAGAGCAGGCAGCAGGCATGGTGCATGGGACCAACACTTCTTTTTCTCGCCAAGCCAGCCACTTCATTCAATCAATCATATGTTCTATTCCGGGACACTGGCATTCATGACTTTTTTCTTTCTTCAATTTGGGACTTTCTGAAAAGGCCGGCTTATTACGCTGCTTACTTATCTAACGTATACGCTTACTCACTTTCTTTCAAGACAAAGAGGATAGCGCGCTTCTTACACCACCACTTCTAAGATAAGAGACCACTCTTCTACTTTGAAAGCGCTACAGCTAACCGGTTGCTTGGTACCAAGTGGTTGGTTGGCAAAGAATAAGAAGCAAAAAGCAACTAAGCTTTAGATTTGCTTTAGCTGCCGCTTTTTTTCAACACAGAGCCGGGAATAACGGCCGGCATAGAAGTCTCTTGCACGCAAGGAGATGCTGCTGCTGCTGGATGTCATGGTTCCGGGGCGCCATGATCCTTCTATCTGGAACAATCGAGGGCACTGACTGACTGCATCAATCATCGCTCAGTGAGCTATTAATTGCCGCCAATAGCGCTTCGCTTGCATGCAAGGCGGCGCGCCAGGTAGACACGCGCGGGCGAAGGAGATGCATTTTGAGTACTGGTGGTACTGGACAAGCTCTAGGGGAATAATCTCTTTCTTATTTCTTTCTGCCTTTCTTTCCCATGACGACTAGGAACGGGCAAATCAAGAATTTCACTTCGAATTCCGGACCTCAACATCCTGCTGCTCATGGTGTTTCACGATCAGTATTGGAAATGAACGGAGAAGTGGTGGAACGTGCGGAACCACATATTGGATCACTCCAGTGCGGCACGAAGCCGCTGACGCTGAGTAGGCTCCTATGCCGCTAGCTATGCCCTGCTCGGTCCCCCGGCACGGTGGAGGTTCCGTAGCGCGTCATGAGCACCGGGCAAAGGGGCGGTTGAGCAACTCAAGCGAACCGCCCTACCTTACTTTGGATAGGGATAGAAGGGAGAAGGTTGTGAAGGTGGCCTCGTTATCCACACATCTGGTCGGATGAATGGAGGACCGACCGACCTGGGTTTTCACGAGCGTTGGCGGGTCCTGGAGTGCCCGTCAAGGGCGCTAGCGCATACCCCGGGGTGATCATCACCACCTGCACCTCACATCTCGGCACAGTGGAACGTGTAACCCGCCTGCTGTCCAAGTCAACCACTTAATTTCCTGTAATTCATAGCGCCTAACAGAACGTAGCAGCAAGGGACAACCCACCCATACAGACAGCCTGCGGGGAGGATGGCACTACTGGCAAAGACCGTCTGGCGAAAACGCCGCAGGCGCGAAGCGTGGTAGGCCTGCGCCGGGGGAGCATAGGGAGGAAAGGGAGCCCGGACGGTGGAAGAGCCAGGGGAGGCCGGGTCATTTGACGGAAATGGAAGGCTTTTTCCGAGCGGCTCATTCATTCTTGGAAAAAGAGGGAGGGAGCGAGCCAATGTATCAATGAATAGATAGAGTCAACGGTAGACAGACAGCGCTGCCTACACGCGAATTAGCTTCCGAGGTCGAGCAGTCTCAATTTCACTACTGGATTTGCGAATGAATGCTGGGCTGGGCCACCTCGAATGGCGTGAGCCGCATGCGGGGAAACCCGCACGTACGGTTTTCAGGGGGATCCGGCCGAAAGACCGGCCGTCGCCCACCCGACTAGAGGGACTGAGAAATTAATAGAGTACAAAACTTATCTTCAAGCTTTACCTTATTCTGATCGTTCAGAGGGCGATCGCGGAGTCACTGAATGAAGTCCTCCGTTTCTTTCGGAGGTGCTGACCCGCAGCGAGGCAGATATTACTAAGTTACATATTTTATATAGCGACGACAACAGCATGTCGTAGAAGGAGATAACAGGTGGAGCCAACGACCCACTAAGACTCACGTATCTACAACTACATCCCCGAGCGGCAGTCAAACGGAGGCGTGAATGCAAGATGCCAGCGGAATGATCGGCCGGACAGAGGCTAGGGCTGCTTCCTTCCCACCGCGTCCTTCCTTGTGTGTCGGAGATATAAAGCGAGTGCACCGGAAAAGAACGGGAACTGAGTCGATCTATTCCATGGCGAAGCATCCGAAGCATAACTGCACACTCACACGATCTTTGCCGAGAGATAGGAGCATTCGGTGGAACCGGTGAACTACACTTGCTTCTTGATAGATGTGTGGGACAGAGGGCTCGTGGTACCTGCTGCCCACCCTTCCTCCGCTTTGATAACCGTGTGAACGGAGAGTGGGCAGAGCAAAAGGGAAGGAGGTCCTCATACGGAGTCGCACACTTGAGCAGTGCGGGAGACTGGAGAATGGGTCGAGTAAACTCCCTTGGGGCCGAAAAAATCACAGACGAAGTCTTTTTTTAACAAAATGTGCTTTTTTTATTAGTGATTGGAAAGGTTGGTATGTTATAAACAAAGGAAGGCAGAGGTAAGTACTTCGAATGGCGAAGAGAGGCGGCTCGGTAGGGAAGGAATGGTCAATCGTCAAGTCAAGGATGACTTCTTTGTTGGCGAAACGATGGGGGGGAGAAACCACGCCAGTGATTCTCTGAGCCGGTCTTGATTTCCAACGCCTCGGGAAACTGGTCGAGATAGATGACAGCACCTTTTTCTCTTCTTCCTTACCGGGAAGGCGCACTTCTCTTCTTCTTCTGGCCTTCACCTCCCGCCCGGCCCGGAAATAGAACCCAGCCCCCCTTCTGATCCATTCATTTCTGCAAGCAGGCGGGATCCAGAGCTAAGCCCCCTCCTATTCGAGGCCGGGTGGCCTCGCCCAACCTTCCTTTTGCTCTTCCTTCGGTTTGGCTCCACGAACGCGCCACCTAGGAGCCCCACTCATATTCAAAAGGCGCTACTTCAATTCAAGCGCAAGTCCCCCACTTTGACTATAAGAAGCAAAGTACCAAAGTGGTTGCGGGAACGAACTTCGTTTCGTTTCCGGGTTTATGGATGGATTCAGTCAGCCTCACTCCTTCCTTTTGAAAAGTGACGCTTTGCGTCTTCGCTTCCGAGGGTTAGGGTCAAGGGCCGTTTCGAGCAAGCTTTCGCTTTTTCTCCCGGCTTTCAACAACTTTCGCTTTAGCTTCCAAAGGCGACCCTATGACGTTTCCGTCATTGAAGTAGCCTTTCGTCGCCCTACCCTAAGAAAGAAGTCACTATCAAACTGCTTGCCCTACTGAAGTACCAAAGGTGCGCGGAGCCCGGAAACTCTTAATATGTTTGCTACTGAAAGAAGTAGGGCTCCTATTGAAACGCTTTCCCTCCCTCAAAAGGCGCCCAGCTTTCAAGACGATTATAAAAAAAAGTTACGCTGCCATTTTTCCAATATCATTGAATAGCATGGCCCGGGGCTAAGGTAACTCCAGTGGGAGAGCCGTGTTATGGGTGACCTTATTGCACGGTTCAGAGAGCACTTGTGTATGTGATGCAAGTGAACGTGTACGAAAAAGCTGTCGTAAAGTTTCGTTGTTCGTTCCGTCGTCGACCCTATCTATGTTTCTACGATGGCCCAAGAACACGCTCAT